CTGTTATTCAAAAGGTCCAATAATGTATATATGTTGGACCTTTTGAGACAATTATAGATTCTGGGAGGCAATTCTGATTGGTCAATAAAAATCGATTTCAACGCCATTTTTTTTTTATTTTTTGTTAGTTTAGCCAATTTATCATAAAAGGTAAAAGGGGGTAAAGGAACTATGTGTTGATTGTCCTCTAAATTTAAATTTTCTTCTTTGGTATGTAAAAAGGGAATCAATAAATCAATCAAATTCCGGGAGGCTTCGTGAAGTGCTTCTTTAGGAGTTAAACTTCCATTTGTCCATATTTCGAGAAATAGTATCTCTTTGTTACCATTTTCATAAGAATGAATACTATGATTCGCATTTCGAACAGGCATGAATACAGGATCTATAGGATAACTTCCATCTTGAAAGGTATTTGGCGCTTTTATAAGATATCCACGATTCTTCTCTATTTGTAATCCAATAACCAACTCAATGGGTTCCGTCAAGCTAGCTATATGCTGTGTATTATCGACGATTTCTACATAAGGCGGTAAGATGATATCTTGAGCAGTTACATATCCAGGGCCCCTGACACAAATAGATGCCTCACAAGTTCCATAGAGATTACTTCTCAATACGATTTCTTTCAAATTCATTAAAATTTCATGTACTGATTCTTGAATACCCATTATGGTAGAATATTCGTGTGAGATTTTCTCAGATTTTGCACGTGTGATACATGTTCCTTCGATTTCTCCAAACAAAGCTCTTCGCATCGCAATGCCTATTGTGTCTGCTTGACCTTTCATAAGCGGAGACAGAATAAAGCGCCCATACAAAAGACGCTTACTGTCTGCTGCTGATTCAACACACTTCCACTGTAGTGTCCGAGTAGATACTGTTATTTTCTCTCGAACCATAATAATATTATTTGATCTGATTATTGAATCATTTATTTCTCTTGTTTCTCTTGCTCTCTTGTTTCTCTTGCTATTGAAATATCTTTAATTTTTATTTCTACACACGTCTTTTTTTCGGGGGTCTACAGCCATTATGTGGCATAGGGGTTACATCCCGTACGAAAGTTAATAGTATACCACTTCTGCGAATAGCTCGTAATGCTGCGTCTCTTCCGAGACCGGGACCTTTAATCATGACTTCTGCTCGTTGCATACCTTGATCTACTACTGCACGAATAGCATTTGCCGCTGCGGTTTGAGCAGCAAATGGCGTCCCTCTTCTTGTACCTCGGAAGCCACAAGTACCGGCAGAGGACCAAGAAACCACTCGCCCTCGTACATCTGTAACAGTCACAATGGTATTATTGAAACTTGCTTGAATATGAATAACCCCCTTTGGTATTTTACGTATACTCTTACGTGAACCAATACGTCCACGTGAACCCTTTTTCGGTATAGCTTTTGCCATCTTTTATCATCTCATAAATTTGAGTCAGAGATATATGGATATATCCATTTCATGTCAAAAAAGATCCCCCTTCTTAGTTGTATATTGGGTCTTTAACGAGTCTTATTATCCTTGTCTTTGTTTATGTCTTGGGTTGGAACAAATTACTATAATTCGTCCCCGACGACGGATTAATCGACATTTTTCACAAATTTTACGAACAGAAGCTCTTATTTTCATATTTGCCACTCCTTACTTTAATTTTGAATCCATTTCTTGGAAGAAAATAAGTTTATTGAAATTTTCGATTTCGAATTGTATTCCTGCGAAAGAAATAGTGAAGTTGAAAAACACCTAATCTTTCGACTCTTTGTTGCGGAGTCGATAAATTATACGACCTCTGGTTGAATCATAACGACTTACTTCAATTTTGACTCTATCTCCTGGCAATATTCGTATAAAACTACGTCGGATCTTTCCTGAAACATAACCTAGAATCATATCTTCATTATTTAAACGAACCCGGAACATGCCGTTGGGAAGCGATTCAGTAATTAAACCCTCATGAATCCATTTTTGTTCTTTCATTCCAGGTAAAACCTCCTTGAAGTATCAACTAGTGGAGGAAGAACCCTATTAGACAACCCACCCCTTATCTTTTCTTTTTCACAAAAAAGAAGTTTCCTATTCAACTCGGATAATAGAAAGATTACCATATATAACACAAAATTTCTCCGCCTATTCTTTCTAGTCGAGCCTCTCGGTCTGTCATTATACCCCGAGAGGTAGAAAGAATTACAACCCCCATCCCGCCTAAAATTCTAGGAATTCTTTGATAGTTAGAATAGATTCGTAGACCCGGTCGACTGATCCGTTTTAAATTTAAAAGATTTCGATAAGTCCTTTTCCTATTCCTTCTATGTCGTAGGGTTAAAACCAAAAAATCTTTGTTGTTTTCTCGATGTTTTCTCACGTTTTCGATAAAACCCTCTCGTAAAAGTATTTTAACAATACTTTGGCTGATATTAGTAGATGCTACTCGAACCACGCTTTTTCTATACATATCGGCATTTCGTATAGAGGTTATTATGTCAGCAATAGTATCACTACTCATGATTAATTAAAATTATTGGTGCCTCCAAATTTGGATATAATCAACATATTTTTCTTTTTTTTTTTTTTTTTTTACGTATTTTTTTATGAATATTAATATGAATTTTGAAAGGTATATACGTGAGACAAAATCTACTAAATGAATCTTAATCTATTTCTTTTAAATACCCTACATATAACCTATAACCATATCGTAGTCTCATTTTATAATACCTCGGGAGCTAATGAAACTATTTTAGTAAAATTGAATTGTCTCAATTCTCGGGCAATCGCACCAAAAACTCGAGTTCCTTTTGGATTTCCTTCTTGATCAATCACAACTGCAGCATTGTCATCATATCGTATTATCATACCGTTGTCACGTTTAAGTTCTTTACAAGTACGGACAATTACAGCTCTGACCACTTCTGATCTTTCTAGAGGCATGTTTGGAACTGCGTCTTTGATCACAGCAACAATAACGTCACCAATATGAGCATATCGACGATTGCTAGCTCCTATGATTCGAATACACATCAATTCTCGAGCCCCGCTGTTATCTGCTACATTCAAATGGGTCTGAGGTTGAATCATATCATTTTTTTATCTGTTTTTTACAATAAAAAGGTCGAAGAAAAAAAGAAATATTATTTGTTCAAAAAAAGAAATCTGCACCCGCTATTTTTAAGGCCTATTTCTTTTTATCCCGAAATGATGAATTGAGCTCGTATAGGCATTTTGGACGCTGCTATAGAAATAGCCCTTCTGGCTATATTTTCTGTTACTCCACCCATTTCATAAAGGATTCGACCTGGTTTAACAACAGCTACCCAATATTCGGGAGAGCCTTTACCTGAACCCATACGTGTTTCTGCGGGCCTTACTGTAACTGGTTTATCTGGAAATATACGGACCCATATTTTTCCACCGCGACGTGCATTTCGTGTCATTGCTCGTCGACCTGCTTCTATTTGTCTAGATGTGATCCAAGCGGGTTCAAGTGCCTGAAGAGCGTATTTACCAAAACAAATAGTATTACCTCGATAAGATATTCCCTTCATTCTTCCTCTATGTTGTTTACGGAATCTGGTTCTTTTGGGGTTATAGTTGATGGTTTGTTTTGAATTCCATCTCTACTACAGAACCGGACGTGAGAGTTTCTTCTCATCCAGCTCCTCGCGAATAAAATCAATTCAAATTAAATATTTTGAATTCAATTCAGATAGAATATAATTTGAATTAAGATATACATGTATTTAATAAGTAATATACTAAATCATTGATTTCATTTAATCTATATCAAATCTATTATTAATTTGTATATCTTGTTTGTATAGATAACTATAACTAAATCTAAATATATTAAATAACTCGTTTTTTAAACTATTTTTTAGTCTATTTATATATTTTAGAATGTTAAAACAAATCTTTCTTTTGTTTTACTCTTTATCGTATTGGATTGACCCAATTTTAGCAATCCAAGAAAATCAAGTTTTCGCGGGCGAATATTTACTCTTTCAATTTCTATTTCAGTTCTATCATTACATTAGTTCATAACTTTTCCGAATAGATGAATTGGTCTCTGGCCGGTTCCGCCATCCCGATCAATGAATCATTTGAATTCATTTTTACTAAAATCTTTTGAATTCACAGGTTCCATCGTTCCCATCGCTTCTTACTTAATGGTTAGGTCTGAATTCTACAACGGAGCTATTAGTTCTTGAGTCAATAGTCTTAGTCTTTATTGGCTCGAAGCTCTTTATTTTTTGTTCGACGAGCAGATCCATTTAATGATGAATCCGTATTAATGCTTTATTACGCAGATTTTTTCTGAGATGACTCATAGACCTTACATATTGGAATTCTATATCATCAATTCTTTTTCTTTCTTTCTCTCATCCTTCCATTTATCCATACCCTTTCTTTTTTATTTCGATTGACAACTTAGAAGCAGATTTTTTAATAAAAAAAGATTTCAGTTGCTACAACAATATGAACAATATATCATATCTTGACTGGTTCTTTGGATCCAGATAATACGAAGTGATGAGTTGGTTATTACTTCTATAGTTATTTGTTTATACTATGGGGCTGTTTTTTATACTAACCCTCAAAAAACCAACGAGTCACACACTAAGCATAGCAATTTTATCAAAAGATTCATTTAATTTTTATTAAACCTTATAGAATTATAATTGTTCATTTTTTTTATTGAACAGAAAAGAAAAAGAAGAAACTAATTGATCATTTTTTGTTCCATCGCTGGATAGAATGCAAAGGGAAATAAAGGTTTATTATTCCCCTTCTATAAAGATCCAAATTTTGATGCCTAATACCCCATAGATTGTTCGAACTGTATAGGAACAATAATCAATTTTGGCTCGAATGGTTTGTAGTGGAACCCTACCCTCTCTGATCCATTCAACACGCGCAATTTCTTTTCCGTCGATACGTCCTGCAATTTGCACTTGAATTCCTTTTGTATCTGCTTGTTCAGTTAATTCTATAGCCTTTTTCATTGC